ACAACTTGAATAATGAATTAATAAGTCGAACAAAAGCTCTAGAAAAAGAAAAGGGATTTCTTGCTCTAGATATGCTCGAAAAAAGGACCAGATTATGCAATGATGAAAACGAACAAAAATACTTGCCCAAAACGTATGACCCCCTTTTGAGGGGACCATATCGTGGAACAATAAAAAAATTCTATTCACATATGATCATGAATGATTTAATCACTTCTACAGATACGGAGGATTCCATAGAAATCAATTGGATAAATAAGATTTATGGGCTACTTCCTAATAATTCTAATTATTCCAGAAAATTTGAACATCAAAAGAATCCGCCTGATAGGGAATCATTACTGAATTATATTGGTAATTCCTTAACCTCAATCAAAGAATTTCCTTTTGAGCCTGCACCCATTTTGCATTTTAAAAAATATTCTTTATTGAGAGAGCAAACAAGAATTGATTTTGAAAATCAAACAAAAGCTTTAAAATGGGTATTCGATGTAATTACAACTGATCCAAACGATCAAACAATAATTAGAAATAAATCTATTGGAATAGAAGAAATCCATAAAAGGGTTCCTCGGTGGTCATACAAATTAACTGATGATTTGGAAGAACAGGAGGAAGAAAATGAGGAAGAATCTAAGGAAGATCATGAAATTCGTTCAAGAAAAGCCAAACGCGTAGTAATTTATACTGATAACAATCAGAATACCAACCCTATTACAACTACAAATAATACTAATAATAGTGATCAAGCAGAAGAGGTGGCTTTGATACGTTACTCGCAACAATCGGATTTTCGTCGGGATATAATCAAAGGATCCATGCGTGCTCAAAGACGTAAAACGGTTATTTGGGAAATGTTTCAAGCAAATGTGCATTCTCCGCTTTTTTTGGATCGAATAGACAAAACATCTTTTTTTTCTTCTTTTTATATCTCTGAAATGATGAATCTCATTTTTAGGAATTTGGTGGGGAGAGAACCAGAATTGAAAATTTCACATTTTTATTTTGAGGAGGAAGAGACAAGGGAAAAAGAGAAAAAAAACGAAGAAAAAAAAGAGGAAAATGAACGTATAGTAATATCAGAAACTTGGGATAGCATTATATTAGCTCAAGCAATAAGAGGTTTGATGTTAGTAACCCAATCTTTTCTTAGAAAATACATTGTATTGCCTTCATTGATAATTGCTAAAAATATTGGCCGTATGTTATTATTCCAATTCCCCGAATGGTATGAGGATTTGAAGGAGTGGAATAGAGAAATGCATGTTAAATGCACTTATAATGGTGTTCAATTATCAGAAACAGAATTTCCCAAAGATTGGTTAGCAGACGGTATTCAGATAAAGATTCTATTTCCTTTCTGTTTGAAACCTTGGCGAAGATCTAAAATACGATCTCATCCTAGGGATAAAAAAAAAAAAAAAGGAAAAAAAGACAATTTTTGTTTTTTAACGGTTTGGGGAATGGAAGCGGAATTCCCTTTTGGGAATCCCCGAAAACGACCTTCCTTTTTTGAACCCATTTATAAAGAACTCCAAAAAAAAGTTAGAAAAGTTAAAAAGGATTTCTTTATACTTCTAAAAGTTTCAAAAGAAAAAACAAGATGGATCATTAAAATACTTCTAGTTCTAAAACGAATAATGAAGGAAATTCAAAAAGTAAACCCAATATTCTTATTTGAATTGAGCAAGGTGAAAGTATATGAAACGGCTGAAAATGGAAAAGATTCCGAAATAAACGAAATAAATAATAAGATTATTCACAAATCAACCATTCAAATACAATCCATGAATTGGACAAATTATTCACTCATAGAAAAAAAGATGAAAGATCTTTCTGATAGAACAATCACAATCAGGAATCAAATAGAACGAATCACAAAAGACAAGAAAAAAATAATTCTAACTTGTGCTGATAAAAGATCAAAATCACAGAAAGATATTTGGCAGATATTCCAAAGAATAAATATACGATTAATACGTAAATCACATTATTTTATGAAATCTCTGATTGAAAATATATATATAGATATCTTGCTATGTATGATTACCATTCACAGGATCTATTTCCAACTTTTCTTTGAATCAACAAAAAGAATAATCAATAAATCCGTTTACAACGATCAAACAAATCAGGAAGGAATTGATGAAAGAGATCAAAATACAATGAACTTTTTTTCCACTATAAAAAAGTCCTTTTCGAATACTAATATTAGTAATAGTACTAAAATGTATTATGACTTATCCTCCTTGTCCCAAGCATATGTATTTTACAAATTATCACAAACCCAATTACTTAACAAGTATCAATTGAAATCTCTACTTCAATATCAGGGGACTTATCCTTTTATTAAGGATAAAATCAAGGATTATTGTATGACACGAGGAATATTTGATTACAATTCAAGACATAAGAAAATTCATAAGTCTGGAATGATTGAATGGAAAAACTGGTTAAAGGGGCATTATCAATACAATTTATCTCAAACCAAATGGTCGCGATTAGTACCGCAAAAATGGCGAAATAGAATCAATCAACGTTATAGGATTCAAAATAAGGACTCAATTAAAGTGGATTCATATAAAAAAGAAAAAGACCAATTAATTCATTACGTGAAACAAAATTACTATGCAGCGGATTCATTGACAAATCAAAAAGAAAAATGGAAAAAACACTACAGATATGATCTTTTATCACATAAATATATGAACTATGGGGATAAGGAGGATTTTGATATTTATGGGTCAAGATTACAAGTAAACGGGGTTCAAAAAATTCCATATAATTTCAATAAACCAAAATCCGAATCATTTTATGTATTGGTAAGTACAGCTATTAGTGATTATCTAGAAGAAGGATATATTATTGATACGCATAAAAATCTAGATAGAAAATATTTTGATTGTCGAATTCTCCACTTTTGTCTTAGAAAAAATATCAATATTGAGACCTGGACCAATACACATATCGGTACCAAAATTGATAAAAATACTAAGACTGAAAAAAAAATCAGCAACAAATTGAAAAAAAAGGATATTTTTTCTCTTATGATTCATCAAGAAATCAACCCATCCAATCAAAAAAGTATTTTTTTTAATTGGATGGGAATGAATCAAGAAAGAGTTTATCATACCATATCAAATCTAGAATCTTGGTTCTTCCCAGAATTTGTCTTACTTTTTGATGCATATAAGATTAAACCATGGATTATACCAATCAAATTACTTCTTTTTGACTTTTATTTTTATAAAAATAAAAGTCAAAATAAAAACATCAATATAAATAGAAAAAATAATCTTCAGATGATATCTCATCAAAAAAAATATCTTAAATTAGAAAATTCCAACCAACAAAAAAATGAGCAACAGGACCAAGTAAATCTTGTATCAGATCTACGAAAAGAAAACAAAAAAAAAGATATTGAAGAGAATTATGCGAGATCAGACATTACCATTAAAAAAGGTAAGAAGAAAAAACAATCCAAGAAAAACAAGAAAGCAGAACTAGATTTCTTCCTGAAAAAATATTTCCTTTTTCAATTAAAATGGGATGACCCCTTGAACCAAAGAATGATCAATAATATCAAGGTATATTGTCTCTTACTTAGACTGATAAATCCAAAAGAAATTGCTATATCCTCGATTCAAAGAGGAGAGATGCATCTGGATGTAATGCTAATTCAGAAAGATCTGGCTCTTACAGAATTGATAAAAAAAGGAATATTAATTATCGAACCAATTCGTCTATCTATAAAAAGGGATGGAAAATTGATTATATATCAAACTATAAGTATTTCGTTGGTCGAGAACAATAAACACCAAACTAATAGAAAATGCATAAAAAAAAGTTATATTGATAAGAGGAATTTGGATAAACCCATTGTACGATATGGGAATATGCTTGTGAATGGGGACACAAATTATTATGATTTCCTTGTTCCCGAAAATATTCTATCTCCTAGACGTCGCAGAGAATTGAGAATGTTAATTTGTTTCAATTCCCATAATTGGAATGTTACGGATAGAAATAGAAATCCATTATTTTGCAATGAAAACAACATAAGAAACTCTGGAAAATTTTTGGATGAGGACAAGCATCTTAATACGGATACAAATAAATTCATTAAATGCAAATTTGTTCTTTGGCCCAATTACCGATTAGAAGATTTAGCTTGTATGAATCGCTATTGGTTTGATACCAATAATGGCAGTCGTTTCAGTATGTCAAGGATACATATGTATCCACGATTTAGAATTATTTAATTTAATAGTATATTTCCTATATCATATATATATATATCTATATTCCGTGACATTTTCGGTATATGAAAGCCGAAAGATGTATGCATATCCTATGTTATATTTTGGTAAAGGATACAGATTTAATGGTGTATCCATTCAATTGGATATAGGAATAAATAAATTAGGGGAATCCTTTTAGATAGAAATAAATTCTTTTCTTTCGTTAATGTGGAAACATATTATCCCTTTCTATCCAAATCAAATTTTCAATTTGATTTGGATAAAATTAAAGAAGTAGTATATGAATAAATCCAAATTTTTGTGTGTACTAGATGTGTGTACTAGATTAAAATAACCGGCATAATTTTTTTTTATTATTTTCCTGATCGGAAAAATCCATGAAAAAGAAAGAAAAAGGATAGAAAAATTTTTTATGGTCAAAAATTCATTCATTTCCATTATTCCACAAGAAGAAAAAGAAGAAAACAAAGGTTCTGTTGAATTTCAAGTATTCAGTTTCACCAATAAGATACGGAGACTTACTTCACATTTGGAATTGCACAAAAAAGATTTTTTATCACAAAGGGGTCTACGAAAAATTCTAGGAAAACGTCAACGGTTGCTGGCTTATTTGTCAAAGAAAAATAGAGTACGTTATAAGAAATTAATTGGTCAGTTGGATATTCGAGAGCCAAAAACTCGTTAATTTAATCGTTTGAATTTTTTAGTAGTATTCAATTTTTTGTTTTGATGAGTCTCGTTTTGAGGAATTCATGGAATAATGAATTAAGGAAGAAAAGATATGACAGTACCGGTTACAAGAAAAGATCTCATGATAGTCAATATGGGGCCTCACCACCCATCAATGCATGGTGTTCTCCGACTAATCGTTACTCTCGATGGTGAAGATGTTATTGACTGTGAGCCCATATTGGGCTATTTACACAGAGGAATGGAAAAGATAGCGGAAAATCGAACAATTATACAATATCTACCTTATGTAACACGATGGGATTATTTAGCTACTATGTTCACAGAGGCAATAACCGTAAATGCGCCAGAACAATTGGAAAATGTTCAAGTACCTCAAAGAGCTAGCTATATCAGAGTAATTATGCTGGAATTGAGCCGTATAGCTTCTCATTTGTTATGGCTTGGACCCTTTATGGCGGATATCGGTGCACAGACTCCCTTTTTCTATATTTTCAGAGAAAGGGAATTGATATATGATCTATTCGAAGCCGCCACAGGTATGCGAATGATGCATAATTATTTCCGTATTGGAGGAGTCGCTGCTGATCTACCTTATGGATGGATAGATAAATGTTTGGATTTCTGCGATTATTCTTTAACAGGAGTTGTTGAATATCAAAAACTTATTACGTGGAATCCCATTTTTTTGGAACGAGTTGAAGGAGTGGGCATTATTGGTGGAGAAGAAGCTGTAAATTGGGGTTTATCAGGACCGATGTTACGAGCTTCTGGAATCCAATGGGATCTTCGTAAAGTTGATCATTATGAGTGTTACAATGAATTCGATTGGGAAGTCCAATGGCAAAAAGAAGGAGATTCATTAGCTCGTTATTTAGTACGAATCGGTGAAATGAAGGAATCCATAAAAATTATTCAACAGGCTCTAGAAGGAATTCCTGGAGGACCTTATGAAAATTTAGAAGTACGACGCTTTGATAGAGCAAAGAATTCCGAATGGAATGATTTTGAATATAGATTTATTAGTAAAAAACCTTCACCCAATTTAGAATTGTCGAAACAAGAACTTTATGTGAGAGTGGAAGCCCCAAAAGGAGAATTGGGAATTTATTTGATAGGAGATAATAGTGTTTTCCCCTGGAGATGGAAAATTCGTCCACCCGGTTTTATCAATTTGCAAATTCTTCCTCAGCTAGTTAAAAGAATGAAATTGGCTGATATCATGACGATATTGGGTAGTATAGATATCATTATGGGAGAAGTTGATCGTTGAAATGATAATTGATACGACAGAAGTACAAACTATCAATTCTTTTTCTACATCGGAATTTTTAAAAGAAGTGTATGGACTAATATGGATTGTACCCATTTTGACCCTTATATTGGGAATAACAATGGGGGTACTAGTAATTGTGTGGTTAGAAAGAGAAATATCTGCAGCGATACAACAACGTATTGGGCCTGAATATGCTGGCCCGTTGGGAATTCTTCAAGCTATAGCGGATGGGACTAAACTACTTTTTAAAGAGGACCTCCTCCCATCTCGAGGAGATATTCGTTTGTTTAGTGTGGGACCGTCTATAGCGGTTATATCAATTCTACTAAGTTATTTAGTAATTCCTTTTGGGTATCGTCTTGTTTTAGCCGATCTCAGTATAGGTGTTTTTTTATGGATCGCCATTTCTAGTATTGCTCCTATTGGGCTTCTTATGTCAGGATATGGATCGAATAATAAATATTCCTTTTTAGGTGGTCTACGAGCTGCTGCTCAATCTATTAGTTATGAAATACCATTAACTCTATGTGTGTTATCAATATCTCTACGTGTGATTCGTTGGAATATGAACTTTGAACCTCTCTTCTAGAAATAAAAGAAAAAAGAAAGAGGTTCAATGTATTGAATAGATGTTTTCATTTTTTTTTTTTATTCAGCATTCGGGTTGATGAGTTAAACCAGATAGTTATATGAGTGAAACTAAACAGCTTCCAAATTTGTAGTAAGAAGAAACAATCTCATTCCCTATGTACAAGAATAAAGTTGAAGTAAAAATAAGCAGTGTAAACTGCTTACCCCAAGATTAAGATTTTTTGATTAGTCATCATATCTTGAAGCGGGCGCAAACAAAAGATCAACTGTATGGAGTTTCTACTACTGTCTCATATGTATTACTATACCGGGGATCAATCAAAAGTCAGTGGACGGTTAGGAACACCAAGGTACACAAAGGATTAGTAATGGAGATAATGTAAGGTATCAAAAAAGAGGTATTTCTTCATAAAACGAATCATAATAAGGACTTGAAATTGGTAGAAATGATCAAGTAGTACTTCCCTACGATTCCGATCTAGAGTATGCTCCTATTTACTGGTTAAAGAAATGACTATCAAGAACGAATTAATTCTTTATTTTATTTTTGAGTATCCTCCTCTGAGACAGAAGAACAGGAAAAAAGAAATGGAATGCAGTAATTGAATGAATAATAAAAAAGGGGGATCCCTATTTATTCTTTTCTCTATCCATATTCATACATATCGAATTCTTATCACGATTCATGAACTAATGACTAATTCTTTTTATTTTGTATTGATTGATATAAGGAGTATTTTATTGAAATATTAAGTTATTACCGAACAAAGAGAAATTTTTATTGTAAAGGATGAGATCAATTCGGAAGCACTTTTTTTATTATTCTAGCAGACAGAATTCCATTGGTCTAATTTGGGACTTTCCGATGTATCTTTATTCTATCCATCCAAAGATGGTGATAATACCGAACCCGTCCTTACATTTTTTTTGTGGCCATCGAGGAGCCGTATGAAGCTGAGGTCTCACGTACGGTTTTGAAATAGCGATGGGAACAGTGATGTTATTATCGACTATGATTATCTAACAGTTCAAGTACAGTTGATATAGTTGAAGCACAGTCAAAATATGGTTTTTGGGGGTGGAATCTGTGGCGTCAGCCTATAGGATTTATTGTTTTTCTAATTTCTTCTCTAGCCGAATGTGAGAGATTGCCCTTTGATTTACCAGAAGCGGAGGAGGAATTAGTAGCAGGTTATCAAACCGAGTATTCGGGTATCAAATATGGTTTATTTTATCTTGCTTCTTACCTAAATTTATTAGTTTCTTCATTATTTGTAACAGTTCTTTACTTAGGTGGGTGGAATTTACCTATTCCGTATATATCCATTTCTGAGCTTTTCGGAATAAAAAAAATCGCCGGCATTTTTGGAATAACAGTGGGTATCCTTATTACATTAACTAAAGCTTATTTGTTTCTCTTCATTTCTATCACAACAAGATGGACTTTACCTAGAATGAGAATGGACCAGTTATTAAATCTTGGATGGAAATTTCTTTTACCTATTTCTCTAGGTAATCTGTTATTAACAACTTCTTCCCAACTTGTTTCATTATAAATAAGAGAATACGATAACACTATTTTAGATTCATAATCTCTATCAAACAAGAGAAAGAAACGTCAAATTTTTCATGTATATCTACAATATGTTCCCTATGGTAATTGGGTCCATGAATTATGGTCAACAAACAATACGAGCTGCAAGGTACATTGGTCAAAGTTTCATAATTACCTTATCCCACACAAATCGTTTACCTGTAACTATTCAATATCCTTATGAAAAATCGATCACATCAGAGCGTTTCCGGGGTCGAATCCACTTTGAATTTGATAAATGTATTGCTTGTGAAGTATGTGTTCGTGTATGCCCGATAGATCTACCCGTTGTTGATTGGAGATTTGAAAGAGATATTAAAAAGAAACAATTACTTAATTATAGTATAGATTTCGGGGTTTGTATATTTTGTGGTAACTGTGTCGAGTATTGTCCAACAAATTGTTTATCAATGACTGAAGAATATGAACTTTCTACTTATGATCGTCACGAATTGAATTATAATCAAATTGCTTTGGGTCGATTACCAATCTCAATAATTGGAGATTACACAATTCAAACAGTTATGAATTCGACTCAAATAAAAATAGACAAAGATAAACCCTTTGATTCAAGAACAATTACCGATTACTAAGATTTTGTTTTGATATAAAGGATCCAAGCTTTTTATTTTGGGTAGTCAGTAACTACAAATAAAAACTAATGATTGTTGAGAATCACTCTTTGATTTAAACTAAAAATATATTTTTAGTGATGATTTCAAAGTAGCAAATTTCAACTACTTTTTTCTTTTTTTTCTTTCGGATAAATATAAATAAAGTAAGGTTGGCCCAATAATTTTATCTATATCTACATTAATCCATATTCAAATTCAATTCAATTATAAATGTATCATATACATTATTATATACAAGAAAACAAAAATAGGGTAACCCCTTTTCCTTTCCTGGACCATTTATTTAGTAAAGTTAAAGTAAGGTCATGAAATAGTTAAAGTTATTTATTTTGTATTTTATACATAATGGGTTTACCTGGACCAATACATGATATTCTTGTTGTATTTCTGGGGTCAATTCTTGTATTAGGGGGTCTGGGGGTAGTATTATTTACCAATCCAATTTATTCTGCCTTTTCATTGGGATTGGTTCTTGTTTGTATATCCTTATTCTATATTTCATCGAACTCCTATTTTGTAGCTGCCGCACAGCTCCTTATTTATGTGGGAGCCATAAATATCTTGATCATATTTGCTGTAATGTTCATGAATGGTTCAGGATATTCCAATAATTCCTATTTTTGGACCATTGGAGATGGGGTCACTTTGATGGTTTGTACAACTATTCTTTTTTCACTAATTACTACTATCCCAGATACGTCATGGTACGGAATTATTTGGACTGCAAGGTCAAACCAGATTATGGAACAGGACCTAATAAATAACGTTCAACAAATTGGGATTCATTTATCAACAGATTTTTATCTTCCGTTTGAACTCATTTCAATAATTCTTTTAGTTTCCTTGATAGGTGCAATTACTATGGCTCGACAATAAGCAATAAAAATACTTAACTTATAATGATTCCCAATTCTTAGAATTCTAACTAAATTCTAAATAAATAAATAGAAATTTTTAGTTAAATCTATCTACCGTCAATATCTTCTTTTGTTGTGTAATTGTTCTATTCTAATCAATTGAATCGGTTGAATTGTTATTCATATTGAAATGAATCGAGATTGATAAGGAGTTAGTCAATGATGTTTGAGCATGTCCTTTTCTTGAGTGTTTATTTATTTTCTATTGGTATCTATGGATTGATCACAAGTCGAAACATGGTTAGAGCGCTTATGTGTCTTGAGCTTATACTAAATTCGGTTAATATCAATCTTGTAACATTTTCTGATATATTTGATAGTCGCCAATTAAAAGGAGACATTTTCTCAATCTTTGTTATAGCCATTGCAGCTGCTGAAGCAGCTATTGGACTTGCTATTGTTTCGTCGATCCATCGTAACAGAAAATCAACTCGTATTAATCAATCGAATTTGTTGAATAATTAGTGATAATCATCATAGATAATTTAAATAAAGACACATAAAAATATTTAATAGAATTGAAATACTATTTTTTATTGAATTTGAATGCAATTCCATTTTATTGAATTGCATTTTTATATTTATATTGAAATAATGATGACCAATTTGTTGGCCAATTAATTTAAATTCGCATGTGTAACTCGTATCATCATAATTGTTGAAACGAAAATCAAAGTGTCTTGACCTTTTCTCATAAACAGATTGATTTAAGAAATATATTGATTGTTTTTAATAAACCACTGTTTCGTCTGGTGTCTACAATATTACAATATATAATATATGATTCATTTACTACTAATTTGATTTGACCAGATCGAAAATCTTTTATGTTCAAAACTGTAATTTATAGATCCAATGTCACATTCAGTAAAAATTTATGATACATGTATAGGGTGTACTCAATGTGTACGAGCTTGCCCCACAGATGTATTGGAAATGATACCTTGGGACGGATGTAAAGCCAAGCAAATAGCTTCCGCGCCAAGAACCGAGGACTGTGTAGGTTGTAAGAGATGTGAATCTGCCTGCCCAACAGATTTTTTGAGTGTCCGTGTTTATTTAGGGCCTGAAACAACTCGCAGCATGGCTCTATCTTATTGATACGTTACAAAAAACTCCACTTGAATCATTTGTGATTCCTCTTTACCGACAAAAGCCCGTGCTCGACAAAATATATTATTTTGAGGACGGGCTTCTCTGGTCAAAATGTATCTTGTCTTTATCACGAGTTATTTTCCTTGGTTAACAATACTTGTTGTTTTACCGATATTCGCGGGTTCCTCGATTTTCTTATTCCCTCATAGAGGGAATAAGATGTTTAGGTGGTATACTATATGTATATGCTTATTAGAACTCCTTCTAACGACTTATGCATTCTGTTATCATTTCCAATTGGATGATCCATTAATGCAATTGAAGGAAGATTCTAAATGGATAGATGTTTTTGATTTCCACTGGAGACTAGGAATCGATGGGCTTTCCATAGGACCCATTTTACTGACAGGATTTATCACTACTTTAGCAACTTTAGCAGCTTGGCCAATTACTCGAAATTCGCGGTTGTTCTATTTCCTGATGCTAGCAATGTACAGCGGTCAAATAGGATTATTTTCCTCTCGAGACTTTTTACTTTTTTTCATCATGTGGGAGTTAGAATTAATTCCTGTTTACTTACTTTTATCCATGTGGGGAGGAAAGAAACGTCTCTACTCGGCTACAAAGTTTATTTTGTACACTGCAGGGGGTTCCATTTTTTTCTTAATAGGAGTTCTAGGTATGGGTTTATATGGTTCCAATGAACCAACATTAGATTTTGAAAGATTAATTAATCAATCATATCCTGTGGCATTGGAAATAATATTCTATTTTGGCTTCCTTATTGCTTATGCTGTCAAATTGCCGATTATACCCCTACATACATGGTTACCTGATACCCATGGAGAAGCACATTACAGTACATGTATGCTTTTAGCTGGAATCCTATTAAAAATGGGCGCATATGGATTGATTCGGATCAATATGGAATTACTACCCCACGCTCATTCTATATTTTCTCCTTGGTTGGTGATAATAGGAACAATGCAAATAATCTATGCAGCTTCAACTTCTCTTGGTCAACGTAATTTAAAAAAGAGAATAGCCTATTCCTCTGTATCTCACATGGGTTTCACAATTATAGGAATTGGTTCTATAACCGACATGGGACTCAATGGAGCTATTTTACAAATGCTCTCTCATGGATTTATTGGTGCTGCACTTTTTTTCTTGGCGGGAACGAGTTGTGATAGAACACGTCTTGTTTATCTCGAAGAAATGGGAGGGATATCTATCCCAATGCCAAAAACATTTACCATGTTCAGTAGCTTCTCGATGGCTTCTCTTGCATTGCCAGGAATGAGTGGTTTTGTTGCGGAATTTTTAGTATTTTTTGGACTAATTACTAGTACAAAATATCTTTTAATGTCAAAAATGCTAATTACTTTTGTAATGGCAATTGGAATGATATTAACTCCTATTTATTTATTATCTATGTTACGTCAGATGTTTTATGGATACAAGTTATTTAATATTCCAAACTCTAATTTTTGGGATTCTGGACTACGAGAACTATTTCTTTCAATCTGTATCTTTCTACCCGTAATAAGTATTGGTATTTATCCCGATTTTGTTCTCTCGTTATCAGTTGACAAGGTACACGCTATCTTATCCAATTATTATCATAGATAGTGTTTCATTAATGAAACGGAAGGAAAGTCTTATAATTCTTTGAATTTAATATTTTGAAAATCATTTGCTGTACTGTATAATGAAAAAAGAAATAAAATGAATAAGAATTGTAATTAGATACATCTCGAGTTTTTGAGAACCATTTAAATTTGAATGATTCCTTGATTCAAACGGTTCTCAAAAACTCATAAAAACAAACTTTCGTTATATATGGGATGATGTTTTTATCTTATGTATTCTTCATGTAGTTTATTCAATTAGATGTTTATGTGAATGAACCATAACTATGTAGACCTATTCCTAATAGATTGATCCCAAAATAGCATATCCAAATTATAATAAATCCTATAGAAGCTACAAGTGCCGAATTCGTACCTTTCCAATTTATATTTGTTCTAGTATGTAAATAAATCGCAAATATGGTCCAAGTAATAAATGCCCAAGTTTCCTTGGGGTCCCAATTCCAATAGGATCCCCATGCCTCATTAGCCCATACTGCTCCACAAAGAATACCTATGGTTAAAAAGGTAAACCCTAGACTAATGACACGATAACTCCAATAATCCAAACGCTCAGTTAATTGATATTTGTAATAATTTTGAAATGAAGGAAAAGAAGTGTTTTTAAAAACACTTCTTTTTTCATTCAAATATTCAATCTCACCAAAGAAAAATGACTTAATTAATAAATTATAGCTTTTACAAAAAATTTTGATGTTTTTTCGAAATGTAATGACTAGAAGAGCGACTGATAATAATGATCCGCATAAAAGAGCTGCATAGCTCAATAACATCATACTTACGTGCATCATTAACCACTGAGATTGTAGAGCAGGTACTAATATTGTGGATTGATGCATTTCAGTTGAAAGACCCGACATGGCAAAGCCTTGAGTAAAAATGGTACTTGGTGCAATTATTGTGCTTAAATCGTTTTTAAGGTTACGTATCTTGGGAATCATATGAATAATGAAGAAACTACACGAAAGGAAGATTAATGACTCGTATAAATTACTTAATGGAAAATGTCCCGAAGAAATCCAACGAGAAATTAATAATCCTGTTATAGAGAAAAAGGTAGCTATCATCCCTTTTTCTGATGAATCACGTAATCCTACAATTTTGTGGACTAATAAGGTCATCAAATGAATCATAATCACAATTGAAATGATCGAAAAAGAGATATGAGTTAATATATGTTCTAAAGTCACAAATATCATAAAAGGGGTCCCATTACAGAATTGGAAATCGCGAATTGAATACATTTTAGGATCTATTGTATCTCTTTTAGAAGATGCCGCCACTCGGACTCGAACCGAGATGCTTTAGCACTGCTTCCTAAGAGCAGCGTGTCTACCGATTTCACCACGGCGGCTTACTTGAAATAATAATAGTCAATTCATGTTGAATCGTCGAGATTCAAGGATTCAATATAGTTTAGGAAACATTAATTAGAATCAATGAATAAAGACTGGTTTGTGGTTTAAATATTTGAATCTTCAATAAAATACCTACCTAGGTAGTATCGTCGTGGGTTTTTTAACAATCAACTTTCATGTACTAGAAACTAAGTTTTCTCCAAACAGTTGGAACTCCATAGTTTTTTCTCGGTTGAGGTATAAAACTAAGAATTGTCTTTTTTTCTCAATTTTTTTATGATTTGTTTTTCATTTATCCGATTTCATGGATTCAAATGAAAAAGATTGAGTTTTTTTTCAATGAACAAAATCAAATAACTAGGATTTCATATCTATCACAATTTCATCATTAAATACAAATAATTTGTTATTTTTCTAATGATTTCGATACCTTAGTATATTAAAATTAAAGTATTAATATTCTTTATTGCGCATATAATTTATAATTTATAATACCATTTACAAAACCAATTAAGTTTTGGGATAGGCATATAACAAAAGAGTTTCAATCTCTATCACAATTGTACTTTTCACAATAGAAAAGTACAATTGTGATAGGGAAAAAAATAATACTTAGAACCCAATATACAAAAAACTCTTATTCTATATATCACAGCAGTGAGTTCTAAGTAATATTGAGAATTTTAATACAGAAAAATACATTAGTTAACATTCATCTTACAAAATTTGGGGTTCTTTAGGCTATATCAATTGAGATTATTCTAAGACTTTATTATTTGTTTGTCGCACAAAAAAACTTTTTGAATGCCCGGTGGAAACCGATTTCGCTAAAGAAAAAGTTTTTACTGCAACTAAATATCCTTTTTTCTTCCAAATATTTCTACGAATACGTTTTTTTGACATAGAAGTACGTTTTTTTGGAACTGCCAT